GCACTAACTCTAAATTTTCGGGGACATGCAAAAAATGATACGAGATCTCGTCGTTAAGAAATGCTTATCATTGATTAGTAGGAGGCGAACCTTATGATAATAAAGAAAAGGAATACTCAAGTCTATGCTTTAGGTCAACATATATCTATGTCTGCGCACAAAGCACGAAAAGTGGTTGATCAGATTCGTGGTCGTTCTTACGAAGAAACACTTATGATACTAGAACTCATGCCTTATCGAGCATGTTATCCTATTTTTAAATTAGTTTATTCTGCTGCAGCAAATGCGAGTCACAATAAGAGTTTCAAAAAAGGAAATTTAATTATTAGTAAAGCCGAAGTCAACGAGGGTACTACTGTAAAAAAATTAAAACCCCGAGCTCGAGGACGCGGTTATCCGATAAAAAGACCTACTTGTCATATAACCATTGTAGTGAAAGATATATCTTTAAGTGAAGAATACGATTATAGATATTTATAGATATATATAATATTTATAGATATATATAATTAAATATAATTAAACTGATTTGACTCATTAATCAAAAATATATCTTATGGTAAAAAAAGAATGTATATAAATAAGTACACGGATATGTCGTATCATGATATGTATAGTAGTGAGGGAGCATGGGACAAAAAATAAATCCACTTGGTTTCAGACTTGGTACAATCCAAAGTCATCATTCCCTTTGGTTTACACAAGCAAAAATGTATTCTGAGGGTCTACAAGAAGATAAAAAAATACGAGATTTTATCAAAAATTATGTACAAAAAAATATGAAAATAGCTTCTGGGGTCGAGGGAATTGCACATATAGAGATTCAAAAAAGAATCGATCTGATTCAAATCATCATCTATATGGGATTCCCGAAGTTATTAATAGAAGGTAAATCGCGAAGACTCGAAGAATTACAGATGAATGTAAAAAAAGAATTAAATTGTATAAACCGTAAACTCAACATTGCTATTACAAGAATTGCAAAACCTTATGGAAACCCTAACATTCTTGCAGAATTTATAGCTGGACAATTAAAAAATAGAGTTTCATTCCGTAAGGCGATGAAAAAAGCTATTGAATTGACTGAACAGGCCGATACAAAAGGAATTCAAATTCAAATTGCAGGTCGTATTGACGGAAAAGAAATTGCACGTGTTGAATGGATCCGAGAAGGTAGGGTTCCCCTACAAACAATTCGAGCAAAAATTGATTATTGTTCCTATCCAGTTCGAACTATATATGGGATATTGGGGATCAAAATTTGGATATTTGTAGACGAAACATAATAAACCTTCAGTTTCGTTTCTGTTCTATCTAGATCTAATGGGTGACGAAAAAACTCTTTCATTCGTTGTGTAATCAAGCTAAACAAAAAGTAAAACTTCAGCAATTCTATAGGGTTGAATAAAAATTAGATTAAACATTTGATATAATTGCTATGCTTAGTGTGTGACTCGTTGATTTTTTTTAGATTATCAATCAAAAAAAGGATCCATAGTATCAACTAAGAACTATAGAACTTATAACCAACTCATCGCTTCGCATTATCTATATCAAAAGAAAGAGTTAAGATAGGATCTATTGGTCATATCATTGTAGCAACTGAAATCTTTTTTTGCATAAACAGAAAAACAAATCGGATTATGAGTTTGATTTGTAAAGCGCAATTTTCAAGGATGTGGATAAGTGGAATGGTGAGAGAAAGCGAGATAAAATATCAATGATATATGATTCCAATCTAATATGTAAGGTCTCTAAATAATCTCAGAAAAAACAATGTATCTAATAAAGCATCAATATTTGGATTCATCCCTCATTTGTTGTTATAGAACAACCAAAAGAGCTTCGAGCCAACAAAGATTAAGCGGATTGACTCAAGAACAACGTCCACGAGGAGCTCCATTGTCAAATTCAGACCTAACCATTAATAGAGAAGCGATGGGAACGACGGAACCTATGAATGGAGACGATTCTCTTGAATATGAATCCTAAGAATTCATTGGGTGGGATGGCGGAACGAACCAGGAACCTTTTCATTGATTCTGAAAAGTCATAGGGTACCCCAACAACTGAATGAAATAGTGAAAGAGTAAATATTCGCCCGCGAAAATTTAATTTTATTGGATTGTTCAAGTTTAAGCGATCCGATACGATAATAAAGAAAATAAAATAAGGATTCCGTGAGGCTAGAAAAACTTTAATTATTTATAACTAGAAATATATATAATATAAATATAGCCAAATAAAGTCTGGAAAATAAACTCGATAAAATTTGAAAGAATCCATGGATTCAACGTATTATTCATTACTTACATAGCTGGATATCTTAAGTAATAAGTAAGTAGTTTTCAATCTTTTCTTTTGATTCGCGAGGAGCTGGATGAGAAGAAACTCTCATGTCCAGTTCTGGAGTAGAGATGGAATTGTGAAACAACCATCAACTATAACCCCAAAAGAACCAGATTTCGTAAACAACATCGAGGAAGAATGAAGGGAATATCTTATAGAGGGAATAGCATTTGTTTCGGTAGATACGCTCTTCAAGCACTTGAACCTACTTGGATCACATCTAGACAAATAGAAGCGGGGAGACGAGCAATGGCACGAAATGTACGTCGTGGTGGAAAAATATGGGTACGTATATTTCCAGATAAACCAGTTACAGTAAGACCTGCAGAGACACGGATGGGGTCGGGTAAAGGATCCCCCGAATATTGGGTAGCTGTCGTTAAACCGGGTAGAATACTTTATGAAATAGGGGGAGTAGCAGAAAATGTAGCCAGAAAAGCTATTCAAATAGCAGCATCCAAAATGCCTATACAAACTCAATTTATTCTTTCAGAATAGAATTGTAAAATGAACGGCAAGAAGCCTTTCCTTTGAACTAACAAAAAGCAATTGCGGGTTTCTTTTTTGGACAAAGAATATTTCTTTTTTTTTTTCTACGCCCTTTTTGCATTTTAAAAATAGATTAAAAAATGATATGATCCAACCCCAGACCCTTTTGAATGTAGCGGACAACAGCGGGGCGCGAAAATTGATGTGTATTCGAATCATAGGAGCTAGTAATCGCCGATATGCTCATATTGGTGACATTATTGTTGCTGTAATCAAAGAAGCAGTACCAAACATGCCTCTAGAAAGATCTGAAGTGATCAGAGCTGTAATTGTACGTACTTGTAAAGAACTCAAACGTGATAACGGTATGATAATCCGATATGATGACAATGCTGCAGTTGTCATTGATCAAGAAGGAAATCCTAAAGGAACGAGAATCTTTGGTGCGATTGCACGAGAATTGAGACAGTTAAATTTTACGAAAATAGTTTCCTTAGCCCCTGAGGTATTATAAAACGCAATCGCGATATAGTTATAGTACAATTGACTTGAATGATATTGATTAATTATTAGTAGATTATATCTCACGTATATACTTTTAACAATTTTAAAAGAGCATGCTTATTATATCAAAATTTTGAGAAACCACTAATTTTAGTTCATCATGGGTAGAGACACTATTGCTGATATAATAACTTCTATACGAAATGCTGACATGAATAGAAAAGGAACAGTTCGAATAGCATCTACTAACATCACTGAAAATATTGTTAAAATACTTTTACGAGAAGGTTTTATCCAAAATGTGAGGAAACATTGGGAAAACAAAAAATATTTTTTAGTTTTAACCCTGCAACATAGAAGAAATAGTAAAGGACGATATAGAACTCTTTTAAATTTAAAAAGGATAAGTCGACCCGGTCTCCGAATCTATTCTAACTATCAGCGCATTCCTAGAATTTTAGGTGGGATGGGAATTGTAATCCTTTCTACTTCTCAAGGTATAATGACAGACCGAGAGGCTCGACTAGAAAGAATTGGCGGAGAAATTTTGTGTTATATATGGTAATCCTTCGAATATCCAAATTAGATCCGAAACTTCTTTTTTGTGAAAAAAAAAAGCGAAAGGACGGGTTGTCTAATATCACTCTTCCTCCATTAGTTGATACACCAAGGAGGTTTTACCTCAGATGAAAGAACAAAAATGGGTTCATGAAGGTTTAATTACCGAATCACTTCCCAATGGTATGTTCAGGGTTCGTTTAGATAATGAAGACCTAATTCTAGGTTATGTCTCAGGAAGGATCCGGCGTAGTTTTATACGGATCCTACCCGGAGATAGAGTCAAAATTGAAGTAAGTCGTTATGATTCAACTAGAGGACGTATAATTTATAGAATTCGCAATAAGGATTCGATCGATTAGATAGTTTTTTTTTTTTACCCTTCAACATTATTTTCAGGAAGGTACACTTCCAGATTCCAAATTTCAAGAAACTTAGTTTCTTCCAAGAATCAATTCATAATTAAGTCATAATTAAGGTAAGGAATGAAAAATATGAAAATAAGAGCCTCCGTTCGTAAAATTTGTGAAAACTGTCGACTGATCCGCAGGCGAGGACGAATTATAGTAATTTGTTCCAACCCGAGACATAAGCAAAGACAAGGCTAATCTTTCGAAAATAACTCGCTAAAGAACCCTAAGGATAAATAAAAATAAAGGATTTGTTTTGACATGAAATGGATATATCCATATACCTCTGACTCATATTTATGAGATGATAAAATATGGCAAAACCTATACCAAAAATTGGTTCACGCAAAACCGGACGTCTTAGCTCGCGTAAGAGTGGACGTAGAATTCCAAAGGGAGTTATTCATGTTCAAGCAAGTTTCAACAATACCATTGTGACTGTTACAGATGTGAGGGGGCGGGTGGTTTCTTGGTCCTCGGCCGGTACTTGTGGATTCAGGGGTACAAGAAGAGGAACACCATTTGCGGCTCAAACCGCGGCAGGAAATGCTATGCGTACAGCAGTGGATCAAGGTATGCAACGAGCAGAAGTTATGATAAAAGGTCCCGGTCTTGGAAGAGATGCAGCATTACGAGCTATTCGTAGAAGTGGTATACTATTAAGTTTCGTACGAGATGTAACCCCGATGC